TATCTATATGCATCAGGATCCCGATTCAGGGATCTCTCGGTTCGAGAAATCAAAATAAGAGGATCGGACCATCTCTTCTGACTCTTTTTCAAATTCGACAAATGTCGGTTGATCGTATATTTCATTAGAGTTCTATGATTCAGAGTATCCTTTCCTATTTGATCCCCTTGAATTCCATATTCGAAGTTGCGATCGGATCGATTCATTAAAAAGAATCGATTCAATACATTTCTTATGTACCCATAATAGGTGCTATATTGGATTTGAATCAGATTTTGGATCAATCTATATCTATATTGAGTGACTGCCTCCATTATGTTGTTGATAGCAAATACCGCTCTTTTTGGTTTTGGATCTTCCAAATCATTGATCCTGACCCATTCGTTTTGCATTCTTTTCTGATCTTTTGATAAAAAGACCCATTCTCTTCATAAAAAATAGGAATAGGAGGTAGAACCAATAAAGATTTCTTTTTCGATTCATCCCTGGAGTTGAATACCTCGTTCAAGAATTGTTTTTGATCCAATCCGTAGGAATCAATAGAAAAGGCAAATCCCCTATGATACACCAGATCCGGCTCGGTTATTGATAGAGTAAATAAATCTGCCATGTCTGTAAATCTCTCTTCTGATTCAAAATCGTGGTGTAACGTGTATCCTCCCCTGTTCCAGCCAGGGAATAGATGAAAGAAATCAAAAAATGGATTTTTGTTCAAGAATGAAATCTTATGGAAACTGTCCATATCCGGTTCATCCTTCGGAACCATATCACAGCCCGGATCTGACGATATAGGATGAATTGAGACGGTATTTTGTAAATATGTAATTATCTTGAATAGATAAAGCATTTCTTGATTTTCCGATCGCCTGGAAGGGACAAAAGAAAGATCTTCTTGTTTCTTCAACAATTTCTGCTCTCTAGTGGGCCTCTCAGTAGGATGCGAACTCAGATCAAGTTCTGACCATCTGTCAGAGAAAAAAGAACGAACGGATCGTGTACGATTCCCCAAAAATGCTTCAATTTCTATCTCTGTTCGTTCCGTTTCTATCTCTGTTCGTTCCGTTTCTATCTCTGTTCGTTCCGTTTCTATCTCTGTTCGTTCCGTTTCTATCTCTGTTCGTTCCGTTTCTATCTCTGTTCGTTCCGTTTGAAGATCCCAAAGAATCGGTCTTGCTTTTTTTAGTTGTTGAAGCTCTCTTTGCATTTGAGTGATCCATGGGTGATATTTCGAATCCCCATTCCTAATGGAATCCAAAGGATCTCTGGATTGATCAGAAAATCCTTTCAATTTCAATTGGCTAGAGTCCCTCTTTTTTCCGATCCAGTTCCTCCACCACCGCGAAACCCAGTTAGATTTAAGCATGCTACGCTTTTTAGTTATTGGGAGAACCCGAGTACTCTCTTTCGGATTCAGTAAAGAGCTCTCAGAGATCTTTTTTCCGTTTGGAAGAGAGAGCAGCGAAACAATCAACCTATTGATATTGGAAGACCCAACGGATTCTTCCAATGTATCGTTTCTGGGCCCAATGGAATTCATAGGTATAGGAAAAAGCCCTATCAAATAGAGATTTTTGCTTTCGACCATATTTCGATTGTTAATACGATAGATAAGTACCACTACTACAAAGAGTATTACACCCCTGATCCTGAAACCTCGATTCCTTGTTGAACCCTGTGAATTGCGTGAAAGTAGAATACTCCAAATTCGGGGGTCAAAAAGTTTTATAAAACGTTCTTGGTAAAAACAAATGTGAATCAAAGATACTACTGAATTGAATTGGTTCCATGAATCTAATAAAGAGCGAGAACTCTTGATCTCTCTCAATATCTCTTTTAATTCCAAAAAAAAAGCTTTCGATACTCCTACCATTTTTGGATACCTCCTTCCGTTTAACGAAACTAAGATTACGTTCTTAATATGCATTTATGACAATGAAAATAAGATTTTTTGGATACCTCCTTCCGTTTAACGAAACTAAGATTACGTTCTTAATATGCATTTATGACAATGAAAATAAGATTGCTTTATGATAAAGATTTGATTTCAATTGAAATTTGGTTATTCACCATGTAGGAGGATCCCTGTTAAGCATCCATGGCTGAATGGTTAAAGCACCCAACTCATAATTGGCGAATTCGTAGGTTCAATTCCTACTGGATGCATGCCAATGGGACCCTCCAATAAGCCTATTGGAATTGGCTCTCTCTCAATGGTAATAGCTATGAATAGTCATCGGCTTCCTATTTATTAGGATATCACAGATCATGATCAATATCAAATAGATCCTAAAATCGCATTCTTATTCAGACTAGAACTCTTAAGGAATCCAATAGATTTATGGATGGAATCAAATATCCAGTATCTGCAGACAAAAGCATTCGGTTATTGTTGAAAAATAAATATACTTTTAATGTCGAATCAGGATTCACTAGTACAGAAATAAAGCATTGGGTTGAACTCTTCTTTGGTGTCAAGATAATAACTATGAACAGTCATCGACTTCCGAAAAAGGGTAAAAGAAAAAGAATGGGACCTATTATGGGACAAACAACACATTACAGACGTATGATCATTACGCTTGAATCAGGTTATTATATTCCACCTTTTAGAACTAAATAAACTTAAAAAAATATTGACGAACATGGCCATATATTTATACAAAACTTCTACCCGGAGCACACACAATCGAACCATAGACAGTCAAGTGAAATCCAATCCACCAAAAAATTTGATCTCTGGACAGCGCCGCTGTGGTAAAGGTCGTAATGCCAGAGGAATCATTACCGCAGGGCATAGAGGGGGAGGTCACAAGCGTCTATACCGTAAAATAGATTTTCGACGGAATGAAAAAAAAATATATGGTAGAATCATAACCATAGAATCTGACCCTAATCGAAATGCATACATTTGTCTCATACACAATGGGGATGGTGAGAAGAGATATATTTTACATCCCAGAGGGGCTATAATTGGAGATACCATTTTTTCTGGTACCGAAGTTCCTATAAAAATGGGAAATGCCCTACCTTTGAGTGCGGTTTGAACTATTGATTTACGTAATTGGAAGTAACCAATTAGGTTTACGACAAAACCTAGAAATCAATCACTGATCCAACTGGAGTACCTCTTATAGGATAAACCTCTTCAGAAAACGGAAGAGTAACGGTAGCAAGTGATTGAGTTCAGTAGTTCCTCATATAAAATTATTGACTCTCGAGATATACTAATATGGAGAAGGCAAAGTTGTTTCAAGCATCTATAAAACCAGAAGCACCCCCTTCTTTCAAAGATTAAGAGGAGGAGGCATTCAAATTTCATTTGATGGTCAGAGGCGAATTGAAAGCTAAAGAGTGGGAATTCTAAAGATCCGCCCGGGGAAAAATAGAGATGTCTCCTACGTTACCCATAATATGTGGAAATATCGACGTAATTTCATAGAGTCATTCAGTCTGAATGCTACATGAAGAACACAAGCCAGATGACGGAACGGGAAAACCGAGGATGTAGAAGATCATAGAGTCATTCGGTAGATTTAAATTTTTAGAGTCATTCGGTAGATTTAAATTTTTAGATATCCACCCCGATTCTATGATATATCTAAGATTTGTCTGTAAAAAGATATCATCTACATCCAGAAAGCTGTATGCTTTGCAAGAAGCTTGTACAGTTTGGGAAGGGATTTTGATTGATCAAAAAAAAAAAAAATCTACTTCAACCGATATGCCTTTAGGCACGGCCATACATAACATAGAAATCACACTTGGAAGAGGCGGACAATTAGCTAGAGCGGCAGGTGCTGTAGGGAAATTGATTGCAAAAGAGGGGAAATCGGCCACATTAAAATTACCTTCAGGGGAGGTCCGTTTGATATCCAAAAACTGCTCGGCAACAGTCGGACAAGTGGGGAATGTTAGGGTAAACCAGAAAAGTTTGGGTAGAGCCGGATCTAAGCGTTGGCTAGGTAAGCGTCCTGTCGTAAGGGGAGTAGTTATGAACCCTGTAGACCATCCCCATGGGGGTGGTGAAGGGAGGGCCCCAATTGGTAGAAAAAAACCCACAACCCCTTGGGGTTATCCTGCACTTGGAAAAAGAACGAGAAAAAAGAATAAATATAGTGATAATTTTATTCTTCGTCGACGTAGTAAATAGGAGAGAAAATCTAATTTCTTTCTTCGTCTTTAGAGAAGAAAAATAGAGGAGTAAGCTGTGACACGTTCATGCAAAAAAAAACCTTTTGTAGCAAATCATTTACTAAGAAAAATGGATAAGCTTAATATGAAAACAGAAAAAAAAATCATAACAACGTGGTCCCGGGCATCTACCATTATACCCATAATGATTGGCCATACTATTGCTATCCATAACGGACTCGTGCATTTGCCTATTTATATCACAGATCGTATGGTAGGCCACAAATTGGGCGAATTTGCACCTACTTTAACTTTCCAAGGACACGCAAAGGGCGATAATAGGTCGCGCCGTTAAGAAATGTTCATCCATTTTTTTTTTCATAAAAGGAGATTAGATATATATCTATCTACATGCCTTATCATTCATTAGTAGGAGTGAAACTTTATGTTCGTGAAGAAACAAATAGAAGCATACGCTTTAGGTCAACATATAGCTATGTCTGCGCACAAAGCAAGAAGAGTCATTGATCAAATTCGTGGACGTTCCTACGAAGAAACAGTTATGATACTAGAACTCATGCCTTATCGAGCATGTTATCAAATTTTTAAATTGGTTTATTCTGCAGCAGCAAATGCGAGTTACAGTATGGGTTCCAACGAAGCTAATTTAATCATTAGTAAAGCTGAAGTCAACGAGGGTACTACCGTGAAAAAATTAAAACCCCGAGCTCGAGGACGTAGCTTTCCGATAAAAAGACCTACCTGCCATATAACTATTGAAGTGAGAGATCTGTCCTTACCCGAGTATGTACCAAGAAACTTTCTTGAATGGTCAAAAAAACCTAAATGCCAAAAGACGTATACAGATGTGCCGTATCGTGATATGTATAGTAATGGGGGACTATGGGAACGAAAATAAATCCACTTGGTTTCAGACTTGGTACAACGCAAAGCCATCATTCCATTTGGTTTGCACAACCAAAAAATTATTCTGAGGGTCTACAAGAAGATCAAAAAATAAGAAATTATATAAAGAATTATGTACAAAAAAATATGAAAATAGCTTCCGGTGTCGAGGGAATTGGACATATAGAGATTCAAAAAAGTATTGATTTGATAAAGGTCATAATCTATATGGGGTTCCCAAAATTATTAACAGAAAATCGGCCAAAAGGAATTGAAGATTATTAACAGAAAATCGGCCAAAAGGAATTGAAGAACTGCAGAGGAATCTGCAAAAAAAAATTTCTTGCGTGAACCCAAAACTTAACATTGCTATCACAAGAATTCCAAAACCTTATGGAAATCCTAATATTCTGGCCGAATTTATAGCCGGCCAATTAAAGAATAGGGTTTCGGTTCGCAAAGCAATGAAAAAGGTTATTGAATTAACTGACCAAGCAGATACCAAAGGAATTCAAGTAAAAATTGCGGGTCGTATTGATGGAAACGAAATTGCACGTGCCGAATGGATCAGAGAAGGTAGGGTTCCCCTACAAACTATTCGAGCTAAAATTGATTATTGTTCCTATCCAGTTCGAACTATCCATGGGATATTAGGCATCAAAATTTGGATATTTATAGACGGGGAATAATAAACCTTTCCCTATCTTTTTCTTTTCTACATCGATGAAACAAAATAAGCCCCTTCCTTCTTTTCTTCTCAATCAAAACGAAGAATTCTCATTCTTAATTCTATAGGGTTGAATAAAAATTCGATCGATGGTTTAATATAATTAAAATTGCTATGCTTAGTGTGTGACTCGTTGGTTGTTTTAGGATTAAGTTGAAAAAAAAAAGACCAATCCCTTACTTTAGTCTAAATTCATAACTATAGAACTAATAACCAACCCATCACTTCACATTATCTGGATCCAAAGAACCAGTCAAAATATGATATTCGGTCATATGATTGTAGCAACTGATTCATTTTTGGTTTATTCAATAAATCCAATAAATCAAAGAAAAATTCATTTGATTCTAAGTTGTAAAGCGAAATAGAGAATGAAGGGTGTGGATAAAGGGAAGGTTGAGAGAAAGAGATAAAAAAATATCAATGATAGATAATTCCAAATATAAATCATATGTAAGGTCTATGAATCATCTCATAAAAGGCAATGTAATAAAGCATCAATACGGATTCATCTATAATCAAATGAATCGGCTCATCGAAAAAATGAAGAGCTTCGAGCCAATAAAGACTGAGAAGATTGACTCAAGAACAAATTTTATTAGGAGCTCCGTTGTAGAATTAAGACCTAACCATTCAGTAAGAAGCGATGGGAACGACGGAACCTGTGAATACCAAAGATTCTATTGAAAACGAATTCGAATGATTCATTGATCAGGATGGCGAAATGAACCGGAGACCCATTCATCTACTCGTAATAGTCATGAGCCAACCCTACAAATGAAATAACGATTGAAAGAGTCAATATTCGCCCGCGAAAGCTCTAACTTTGTTGAATTACAAAATTGGAGTCAATCCACTTGGATAAAGGACCAAACTAAAGTAACGATTCATTCTAACATTATAAATAAAGAATAGAATTAAAGAATAGAAGAAAAGAAATATTAGCTATTCAAAAAATTCTAATTAGATATAGAAAGAGTTAGTTCATATATTTAGTTATCTATACAAATAAGATATACAAATGACTAATCAATTTTACATAATTCGCCGTATTTCTCTTTCTCATTAAATAATTTATTTTTTCATTAAATAATGTATATCTTACCTTAAGATATGTCTTAATTGAAATGAAAGATTTGTAAATCCTTTAATATTCTATTCGCGAGGAGCTGGATGAGAAGAAACTCTCACGTCCAGTTCTGTAGTAGAGATGGAATTCAGAACCAACCATCGACTATAACCCTAAAAGAACCAGATTCCGTAAACACCATAGAGGCAGAATGAAGGGAATATCTTATCGAGGTAATCATATTTGTTTCGGAAAATACGCTCTTCAGGCCCTTGAACCTGCTTGGATCACATCTAGACAAATAGAAGCGGGTCGACGAGCAATGACACGAAATGCGCACCGTGGTGGAAAAATATGGGTACGTATATTTCCAGACAAACCGGTTACAGTAAGACCCGCAGAAACACGGATGGGTTCAGGGAAAGGATCCCCCGAATTTTGGGTGGCTGTTGTTAAACCGGGCCGAATACTTTATGAAATGGGCGGAGTAACAGAAAATATAGCCAGAAAAGCTATTTCAATAGCAGCGTCCAAAATGCCTATCCGCGCCCAATTCATTATTTCAGGATAAAAATGGAGAATAGACTAAAAGGAAAAATAGACTAAAAATGGAGAATAGACTAAAAGGAAAAATAGACTAAAAGGAAATCGGTCAATAGCTGTCTTGGAGATTCAAAAAAATAGCAAGCGCGGGTTTCTTTATTTTGGACAAAAAATATTTCTTTTTTTCTTCGCCCTCTGCCTTGAAAGAACAGATTCAAAAAAAATGATATGATTCAACCTCAAACCTATTTGAATGTAGCGGATAACAGCGGGGCTCGAAAATTGATGTGTATTCGAATCATAGGAGCTACCAATCGACGATATGCTCATATCGGTGACGTTATTATTGCTGTGATCAAAGAAGCAGTGCCAAATATGCCTATAAATGTAAAAAGAGGAAAAGTGGTCAGAGCTGTAATTGTACGTACTTGTAAAGAACTCAAACGTGACAACGGTATGATAATACGATATGATGACAATGCTGCAGTTCTCATTGATCAAGAAGGAAATCCAGAAGGAACTCGCGTTTTTGGTGCAATTGCCGGGGAGTTGAGACAGTTCAATTTTACTAAAATAGTTTCATTAGCTCCCGAAGTATTATAAAACGAGACCGTGATATGGCTATATTATTTGAAAAAAAAGCAAAAATAGATTACGAACTAGATTCAGATCCATTTAGTAGATTGGGTCTCACGCATATACCTTTAATAATTCATATTCATCAAAAAGAAAAAAACAAACACAACAAGAAACACATGTTGATTATATCCTAATTTTGAGGCAAAAAATTTTCATTCATCATGGGTAGGGATACTATTGCTGACATAATAACCTCTATACGAAATGCTGATATGGATAAAAAAAGAGTGGTGCGAATAGCATCTACTAATATCACTGAAAATATTGTTAAAATACTTTTACGCGAGGGTTTTATAGAAAATGCGAGAAAACATCGAGAAAATAACAAAGCTTTTTTGGTTTTAACCCTACGACATAGACGAAATAATCAAAATCTTTTCAAAACTTATAGAAATAGAAAGCTTTTAAATTTAAAACGGATCAGTCGACCCGGTTTACGAATCTATTCTAACTATCAACGAATTCCTAGAATTTTAGGCGGGATGGGGGTTGTAATTCTTTCTACTTCTCGAGGTATAATGACAGACCGAGAGGCTCGACTAGAAAGAATCGGCGGAGAAATTTTGTGTTATATATGGTAATCCTTCTAATATTAGAATTATATTTTTAACTTCCTATTTTGAAAAAAGGGGGGGCAGGTTGTCTAATAATGTCCCTCCTCTATTTGTTAATACTCGAATAATGTCCCTCCTCTATTTGTTAATACTCGAAAGAGGTTTTTATGCAAGAAAAAAAAATTATTCATGAGGGTTTAATTACTGAATCACTTCCCAATGGTATGTTCCGGGTTCGTTTAGATAATGAAGATTTGATTCTAGGTTATATTTCAGGAAAGATCCGACGTAGTTTTATACGGATACTTCCGGGCGATAGAGTAAAAGTTGAAGTAAGTCGTTATGATTCAACCAGAGGACGTATAATTTATCGACTTCAAAATAAGGATTCGAAAGACAAAGATTAGGTGTTGTTTTTTCAACTTTCGCATTTCTTATCGTGGAAGGATAATTTGAGATCCAAATTTGACAGAAACTTATTTTCTTCCAAGAAGTAGATTCAGAGTTAAGAAAAGGAATGACAAATATGAAAATAAGAGCGTCTGTTCGTAAGATTTGTGAGAAATGTCGCCTAATCCGTAGGCGAGGACGAATTATAGTAATTTGTTCCAACCCAAGACATAAACAACGGCAGGGATAATCATATTCCTTAATCTTAATTAAGGAGTGGTGTACAAATAAAACAAGTTTTTTGATCTAAAATGGATATCTCCATATATTTCTGACTCATATTTATGAGATGATAAAATATGGCAAAAGCTATACCGAGAATTGGTTTACGTAGGCATGGGCGTATTGGTACACGTAAGAGTACACGTAGAATCCCAAAGGGAGTTATTCATGTTCAAGCAAGTTTTCATAATACCATTGTAACTGTTACAGATGTACGGGGTCAAGTGGTTTCTTGGTCTTCTGCCGGTACTTGTAAATTCAGGGGAAAAAGAAGAGGATCACCGTTTGCTGCTCAAACCACGGTAGGAGATGCTATTCGTACAGTAGTGGATCAAGGTATGAAACGAGCCGACGTCATGATAAAAGGTCCCGGTCTCGGAAGAGATGCTGCATTACGAGCTATTCGCAGAAGCGGTATACGATTAACTTTCATACGTGATGTAACTCCTCTGCCCCATAATGGCTGTAGGCCTCCAAAAAAAAGACGTGTGTAGAAATAAAGATTGAAGGGGTTTGAAGATAAACAAGAGAAATAAACGATTCAATGATCTGATCAAATAAAATGACTATGGTTCAAGAGAAAGTAAGAGTATCTATTCAAACACTAGAGTGGAAGTGCGTTGAATTAAGAGCAGACAGTAAGCGTCTTTATTATGGACGCTTTATTCTGTCTCCACTTATGAAAGGCCAAGCTGACACAATAGGCATTGCAATGCGAAGAGCTTTGCTTGGAGAAATAGAAGGAACATGCATCACACG